AAATAATTCTTTTTAAAGTTCTATTTCCTTCAGAGGGCAATATGAATGTTCTATTATGTTCTATCAACACACTACTAAAAGGGCTATACGATATATCTGGTGTGGAAGTCGGCCAACATTTCTATTGGCAAATAGGAGGTTTTCAAGTCCATGCCCAAGTACTTATTACTTCTTGGGTTGTAATTGCTATCTTATTAGGTTCAGCCATTATAGCTGTTCGTAATCCACAAACGATTCCTACTGACATTCAGAATTTCTTCGAATATGTCCTTGAATTCATTCGAGACGTGAGCAAAACTCAGATTGGAGAAGAATATGGCCCATGGGTTTCCTTTATTGGAACTTTGTTTCTATTTATTTTTGTTTCGAATTGGTCAGGTGCTCTTTTACCTTGGAAAATCATACAGTTACCTCATGGGGAATTAGCCGCACCTACAAATGATATAAATACTACCGTTGCTTTAGCTTTACTCACGTCATTAGCATATTTCTATGCGGGTCTTACCAAAAAAGGATTAGGTTATTTCGGTAAATACATTCAACCAACTCCAATCCTTTTACCCATTAATATCTTAGAAGATTTCACAAAACCCCTATCACTTAGTTTTCGACTTTTCGGAAATATATTAGCTGATGAATTAGTAGTTGTTGTTCTTGTTTCTTTAGTACCTTTAGTGGTTCCTATACCTGTCATGTTACTTGGATTATTTACAAGCGGTATTCAAGCTCTTATTTTTGCAACTTTAGCTGCGGCTTATATAGGCGAATCTATGGAGGGTCATCATTGACTTGTTTTCGAAATAGGCTTTTTTAGCTTAAGACTTACGCAATATGTGCGCGTATCACGATAATCCGCTTAGGGAACATAACATATTATATATAATAAATATATAAATAAGATATATAAATAAGATATATATACTCTCTAGAGAGTAATAGTAAAAAAAGCTTAATATCTTAGAGATATTAGGGAGTTGCAACAAACAGGGAAGTAAAAAAAAGGAAAGAGATCTAAAAGATCTTTTTCCTAAAATTCAAGTTCGGTCCTTTTATACCCCCTCCAATGAATATTCTCTTTCTATTGTTTTGTTGATTTAATTCGAATATTCAATATTATTAGCTATTAGTAATCATAATCTGAATAATAATTTTTATGGGATTACTTATAGTATTACTACAACGTGCTATAAAAAAAAGATGTTATTGTTATATAGAATGATGCCCATTCAAGTTGATTTCATCCAATTCAACGATTGACCAAAAGAGAATTTTAATAAATAATAAATTACATTAACTTAGATCAATCAAATACTGATATTTCGATGCAATGATTCGATCTAACGAATTTGTACATGTAGATTGATTGTACCCATGTGGTCGAATAATAAAAGAAAAAATAAAGATTTACAAAAAACAAAAGTTAAATTAAAAAAAAAATATATAGATTGGTTAGGGGAGGAGAAGCCGAACTAGATGTATGTAATCTAATTGCTATAAGACAACTCTTGTGAATATTTCGAAGAATAATTCTAGAATCCGATTGAATGGAAGATATGAATAGTTGATTTACGTTATGGAAGAAACACATGTATATGTGATATTAGATATTAATTAGATATATCTTTAGTTCATATATAATTAACAAATATCTAATACTGTGAATTTAGATAAAGTGAATATTGAATGAATAAAGAGATTAAATCAAGGAAAAAAACGAAAAATTCAAAGAGAATGGTTTGGAAAAAAGAAAAAAATGGAAGAACAAAAGTCATATGGATTCACAAAAATTATGTGAATTTAAACTAAAAAAAAAAAGAAATAGCGAAGTAGTTCTGATGATTCAATAATATTATTACTTCAATTCAGAGTTCTTAGTTCCTTCGACTGTATAGATCTTAGCGATGGAATAATTAAGTCATAATTTCTTGGTTTATTGTATCATTAACTATTTACTTATTTTGTTATGAGGAATTTATCATGAATCCACTGATTTCTGCCGCTTCCGTTATTGCTGCCGGGTTGGCTGTCGGTCTTGCTTCTATTGGACCTGGGGTTGGTCAAGGTACTGCTGCGGGCCAAGCTGTAGAAGGGATCGCGAGACAGCCCGAGGCGGAGGGAAAAATACGAGGTACTTTATTGCTTAGTCTGGCTTTTATGGAAGCTTTAACAATTTATGGACTAGTTGTAGCCTTAGCGCTTTTATTTGCGAATCCCTTTGTTTAATCCTATAACAAAACAATACGTATTTTTTCTTAGTTTATTTCTTTGGACTTACTGCTCTCGCTTTTTCGAATTATATTAAGATTTCACTCCTACAATTATTTATTTGTTGGGACAATAACCCATGGGAAGGACTGATTGGAGGATGAGGAATTAGCATACCGACTCGCCTTCTTCCTTCCCCTTCTTATTCCAATGGAAAATCTTTTGTGGGAAGTGTTACAACAAACGAGATACTTCGGAATTGACATAAGGCCTGGTACCTAATTCTAAGAAAGAT